CTATGCGGGTCTTAGCAAAAAAGGATTAGGTTATTTCGGGAAATATATTCAACCAACTCCAATTCTTTTACCTATTAACATTTTAGAAGATTTCACAAAGCCTTTATCACTTAGTTTTCGACTTTTCGGAAATATATTAGCCGATGAATTAGTAGTTGTTGTTCTTGTTTCTTTAGTACCTTCAGTGGTTCCTATCCCTGTAATGTTCCTTGGATTATTTACAAGTGGTATTCAAGCTCTTATTTTTGCAACTTTAGCCGCGGCTTATATAGGTGAATCCATGGAGGGTCATCATTGACTAGTTTTATAAATAGTCTTTTTTTAGTTTAACCTAAGGCAATGTGTGCGTGGCTAAAAAAATTTGACTTAGGCAATAGGCAATGAAAATATACAACTACACTATATAGGATTAGGATCTAGAGTAATAGAAAAAAGATTAAAATAAAGATTCCAATATTTTTTTTTATTTATATTAAAAAAAAAAAAGGAAAGAGATCTCAAAGATCTTTTTCCTAAAATTCCCTTTGGTCTATTTATATCATAATCAAACTTTCTCCTCAATGAAGATTTTGTTTAGATTGGTCATCGAATTCTAATATGAAATATTCGGCGTCAGAATTTGATGAAGAAGTCTTGTGGTATTACGACGTGTTATTAAAAAAGATGTTCTAGAGAATGATTCCCCCTTTCAGTTGATTTTATTCAAACGAAAATTATATTACTAAATAATCAAAATAAATTATAGGAACTTAGATCAATCAAATCAAATCAATTTATATGTAATGATTCGACCCAATGAATTTATCCATTGATTATCTTATCAATTTAGGTAAAGGGGAAGGCAAAGGATAATTTATAAAAAAGGGGATTCATAAAAGGTTCGTAGAGGGGAGGTCAAACTAGGTATATGGAATTGAATGGCTATGTTAGACCCATCCTTATCAAATCTGATTGAATTGAAGATGAAGCAAGAGCTGGTTTACATTGTGTAAGAAAGTCATGTATATGTGATATTAGATTAGATTAGATATTGACTAGTTATATATGAGCTAAAGATATATCTAATTTGACCTACTAATCGAATGTGAATGTACATGGGGATTCTTTAGAAGTCCTTCTATCTCATCTGTGACTGTGAATTGAATGAATAAACGGATGAAGTCAATCAAAAAATCGAAGAATTCAAAGAGCGGTTCGGGACAAAGAAACGGAAAAACGCGAGTTTTATGGATTCACAAAGACCGAAACTAAAAAAGAGATATCAAAGCAGTTTTGATGATTCAAGAATGTTATTACTTGAATTCGAAGTTCGTAGTTACTTCGACTGGATGAATCGTAGCAATCCAATAATTAAGTCATAGTTCATCGGTTGAATGTATCATTAACCATTTTTTTTTGGTACGAGGAACTTATCATGAATCCACTGATTTCTGCCGCTTCCGTTATTGCTGCTGGATTGGCTGTAGGGCTTGCTTCTATTGGACCTGGAGTTGGTCAAGGTACTGCTGCGGGTCAAGCTGTAGAAGGTATTGCGAGACAGCCCGAGGCGGAGGGAAAAATAAGAGGTACTTTGTTGCTTAGTCTAGCTTTTATGGAAGCTTTAACAATTTATGGCCTGGTTGTAGCATTAGCACTTTTATTTGCTAATCCTTTTGTTTAATATTAGAAATTTTATATGAAAATTTTGGATTTTTCATATTTTATTGCCATTGCCGTGGACTTGTGCTTTGCTTTTTCGAATTATATAAAGATTTCATTCCTAGAATTACTTATGCGTTGAGAAAATAACCCACGGGAAGGGCTGATTTGCGGATGAGGAATTAGCATACCAACTCGCTTTCATCCTTCCCGTTCGTGTTCGTAGGCCTTTTTTTAGTTTTTAATTTAAGCGGGGTTGCAACCAAGAAGATAATTCTTGATTTCTAAATCAAATAGATTCTGGATTCGATTTAGAAATTAGGAAAAAATATATAATATATATATAAGGGCAAAGTAAAAATATATAAGGGCAAAGTAAAAAGAACTCTGTTCTATTTTTTAGTCTATCTATACGAGGAGATCATATGAAAAATGTAACCGATTCTTTCGTTTCTTTGGGCCACTGGCCATCCGCCGGGAGTTTCGGGTTTAATACCGATATTTTTGCAACAAATCTAATAAATCTAAGTGTAGTGCTTGGGGTCTTGATCTTTTTTGGAAAGGGAGTGTGTGCGAGTTGTTTATTTCAAGAATAGGCTGGATCCAACCAGATGTACTTTTTCTGTTATAACTAGGAAAGTTATTATACATAAGAAAAAAGAAGGGTGCATGATCTCGCGAATTACTTCTGAATAAATTCAGAAATCATATGTAAGAACTATAGCATTTCGTAATTTATTGGAAAATACGCTTTGATTCTCTATGAACCAATAATGTGGGACCATTAACATGGTTAAAGCTAAACTGTTTGAAGTCCAGACGCAGCATGGTACTCTTTCTACCACTATGTTAATATATAGAT